TGAAACTACACTAAATATTAATGTAATATATTAATAAAAAAATTGATACATAAAATAAATACCAAAAAAGATACGAGGATATTCGGCCCCCTCCTACATATTTGATACCTTCCCCTACAAAAAAACTTGTAACACCAAAACCATTCGGAATTCCATCAATTATTCGTCTATCAAAAAACGAAACTATTTCGGCCAAATCTCGTACACCCTTAATTATAGATGTTGCGTAAAAAGCATCTATATAACCGCGGTTAGCAGACCAATTATATATGATACTTATTATTTTGTCCCAAAAAATTCTCTTTTGACCTCTTTTATTAAATGAATTAATTAAGTCAAAATTTTTTAACGATGAATAAACGGGTTTATAAAAAAAGAAAGCTATAAATATTCCCCAATAAGCTATACTAACTGAAAAAGTGGCATTTATCCCAAATTCATACCAGTCCATAGAAGTATTCGAATTAGAATGTAAAAGGTTTATAGATGGAGTTAACCATTTAGTTAATATATCCAAATCCATTCCTTCTTGATTGAATGGAATTCCTATAAATCCAATGAAGAAAGTAAACAGAATCAATAAAATTAAAGGAAATAACATCGTATTGTCCGATTCATGAGGATATGCGGAAATATTCTTATTGTCAGAATCAGTAATAGTAATAAAAGATGGCATCATTTTTCTTAAATTTTCATCAATTTGATATGGTTTTTTCGAAAAAAAATAAGCTCTTTCCTTATTATTCATTGTTAATAAGGTTAATAAAGGAAATTTTTGATTAATCCTTTTCACTCTTTCTTTACCCCATAAAGATATTGAATAAAAAGAACTACTTTTTTTTCCACTGTAATTTTTAAAAAAAAGATTGAAATGTCCCTCAAACGTAAGTAAATAGATTCGAAACATATAAAATGCGGTTAATCCGGCCGTGAAATAAGCAATTATTGCGAAAATTGGCGAATACACCCAACTATCATTAAGAATTTCATCTTTGGACCAAAAACAAGCAAGAGGCGGAATACCACAAAGAGAAAGTGTACCTATTAAAAAAGCAGTTTTTGTAATTGGCACATGTTTTGTTAACCCCCCCATAAGAACCATATTTTGACTTTTATCCGGAGAATATCCAACAATAGTTTCCATTGAATGAATAAGGGATCCAGATCCTAAAAACAATAATGCTTTTGAATAAGCATGAGTAATCAAATGAAATAAAGCAGCTCGATAAGAACCCATACCTAGAGCTAACATCATATAACCCAACTGAGACATTGTAGAATAAGCTAAACTTCTCTTAATGTCTTTTTGAGCAAGAGCTAAGGTCGCTCCTAACAGTACTGTTATTATACCTATAAAAGATATTACATACATTACATAAGGTATAACTATGAAAAGAGGAAGTATTCGAGCAACTAGAAAAATACCCGCTGCTACCATGGTAGCAGCATGTATGAGAGCTGAAATAGGAGTAGGACCCTCCATAGCATCGGGTAACCATACATGAAGGGGAAATTGGGCAGATTTAGCAACTGCACCAGCAAATAACAATAAAGCACATAAAATACAAAATAAGGAATTGACCTCATTATCATTAATTAAATTATTGAATATTTCAAACAAATCCTGAAACTCAAAACTACCTGTTATACAATAAAGACCTAAAATTCCTAATAATAAGCCAAAATCTCCTACACGATTAGTCACAAATGCTTTTTGACAAGCATTTGCGGCAATAGGTCGTGTGAACCAAAAACCTATTAATAGATATGAACACATTCCAACTAATTCCCAAAAAATATAAATTTGTATTAAATTCGAACTAGTAACTAATCCCAACATAGAAGTATTGAAAAAACTCATATATGCGAAAAATCTCAAATATCCTCGATCATGAGACATATAATTATCACTATAAATAAGAACCAGAATTGCAACAGTAGTGATTAACATTGACATAATAGAAGTAAGTGGATCGAGTAAGTAGCCAAATTCTAAAGAAAAATCATTATTAATGGTCCAAGACCATACATATTGATAAATGGAATTACTATTTATTTGCTGAATAGACAATTTCATCGAAAAAACCATAACTATACTTAACAACGAAATACTCGAAAAAGCCCATATACGCCGAAGATTTTTTGTTGCCATCGGAAAAAAGAAAAGGCCAGCTCCTATTAACAAAGGAACTGGAAGTGGAAGGAAAGGTATGATCCATGCATATTGGTATATATGTTCCATAATAGAATAGAAAAATTTTATATTAATTAATTTTTTTGTTTACGATTCGTAGGCTCGTGCCTCTTTTGAAAGAAGTCAATAAAAAAACCAAGATATATAATAACTTAAATAGCATTTTTTTCATTTTACATTTTCTATTCTATATCAAATATTCATATTGATGTTGAGCATTTTTTTTTTTAATATTCAAATCACGAACGTATAATTGGTCAAATAACCAATTTATTAGTAAAAGTTAGTACTTAATTAATAATTATTAAATAAATGAAAAATATTGAAGCCTATGAAGTAGGAAGATAAAAAAATTCCACTTTCATTTCCATTTAAGTCAAATACATATTTAAGAATAAAGGATAACGATTCGACTAAAAAAGACTATGAATCAATAAAATTTACTAAAGATCTAATAAAGTCAATAATGATAAAAAAATTTAAGTATTAAAGAATTACAGTTTTTCAATAATTTGAATTAGTCTTAATCAATTTCGTACAAATTGGATTTGTTTTATTTTATGGATATTCTATGAAGTAGAATATTTTGTTTCTCCTAATCAAATATTTTCGATTATTTTAAGAGAAATATAGAAAATATATTTCTAGTTTATAATTATGTTATGCTTTTCTATTTTCAAAAATTTAAAGGTATCGCCTAAAATCTAAATACATAGATAATGAATAGAAAACAAAGATTCGTTTGAACAATAGATGTCTTTCACATCCAATTATAACAATGAATAATCAATACAATTTTAAATGGCAGTTCCAAAAAAACGTACTTCAATTTACAAAAAGCGTATTCGTAAAAATATTTGGAAAAAAAAGGGGTATTGGGAGGCGTTAAAAGCCTTTTCGTTAGCAAAATCCCTTTCTACCGGGAATTCAAAAAGTTTTTTTATAGGTAATGAAACCTTGGAATAATCGAAATCGACCTGACTAAAAAAAAATGGTATAACAAATTCTAAATACTTTGCATTTAGAATCAAAATATCTAAAATAAACGATTTAAATTGGGTTGTATTTACTAATTAATGTTTCGAACTATATAAAATTGTAACTTTTTTTCTTATGATATGACGAATAAGAACTCTTATGCCGACCCTAACATAGTCCTTTTTGTTTTTGTTTGAAAAACTATATATAGAGAAGATTTCATCACCTTTCTTTTTTAGTCTATTTTGTCATTTATAAGATGGGGATTTTTTCCCCATCAACCTCTTTGTTTTGTCACAATACAATAAAAAAAGTTTTCCACCTATATAGTATATTTTATAAAAAAGGCAAATAGAAAATGGTTCAATTTTAACTTCCGGAAGTATTGTTTCTCGGAATTTCTATATTATATATTCGTCCATTTGAAATCAATCAAAAAAGCCCTTTACTTTTGAAATACGTTTCAATAGAAATCCAAACTTTTTTATATGACATATCCGGTTCAATACTTAACAAGAAAAATTTTACCAATTAATTTGTTTTGGATAAAAAACTACCTATTTACAAAAAAGAAAGCTCGTCGACGCCATGTTGAAATTGTGATAAAAATAGTCTATTTTTTATAATCTATGTATTTCTTATTTGCTATTTTTGCAAATTGAGGTCTATTCTGGAATGAAAGACAGAATCGTCTAGTTACAAAGGGTCCAAACATAAACTACATGAAAGTCCATTGACAAATTAAAGCAGTACTATAAAAATAAAATTGACTTAAAATAACAAAAAACAACTAAGTAATATATAATTATTATGAATATGAAACATTTCAATTAATGAAGAAAAAGGGATTTGCAAATCGAAACGGAACTGGTTCAAAAAAGCAAATATTGTATTGAATTAATCTCGACGATTGAATAAAAACGGGTTATTATGATTTCAAACAAGCCGCTATGGTGAAATTGGTAGACACGCTGCTCTTAGGAAGCAGTGCGAGAGCATCTCGGTTCGAGTCCGAGTGGCGGCATGGCATCTTAAAATTCTCAAAAAATTTCAATAGCAATAGTCCTATAACCTATAATAAATAATGAAAATGAAATAATTTTTTTCTGATTTCCATTTCATAATTTGTAATTGAGGGATTTCTTTTTTTTTTTTTTTAATATATATATGATATTTTCTACTTTAGAGCATATTTTAACTCATATTTCTTTTTCAACGGTTTCCGTTGTAATTACACTCCATTTGATAACTTTATTAGTTAATAAAATTGTAGGACTATCTAATTCATTAGAAAAAGGCATGATAGTTACTTTTGTCTGTATAACAGGATTATTAGTGACTCGTTGGGTTTATTGGAAGCATTTCCCATTAAGTGATCTATATGAATCATTAATCTTCCTTTCCTGGAGTTTCTACCTTATTCATATGATTCCATATTTTTTTAAAAAAGAGAAAAATTCTTTAAGTGCAATAACTGCACCAAGTGCTATTTTTACCCAAGGATTTGCTACGTCAGGTCTGTTAACTGAAATGCATCAATCCGCAATATTAGTACCTGCTCTCCAATCCCAGTGGTTAATGATGCATGTAAGTATGATGGTATTGAGTTATGCAGCTCTTTTATGCGGATCATTATTATCAGTAACACTTCTAATCATTACATTTCAAAAAGATATAATAAGGATTTTTGATAAACGAAAACATTTTTTAAATGATTCATTTTTCTTCGGTGAGGTTCAATACATGAATCAAAAAAGCAATATTGTACAAAATGCTTTGCCCTCTTTTGGTAGAAATTATTACAGGTCCCAATTGATTGAACAACTGGATCATTGGAGTTATCGTGTTATTAGTCTAGGATTTATCTTTTTAACCATAGGTATTCTTTCAGGGGCAGTATGGGCCAATGAGGCATGGGGATCATATTGGAATTGGGACCCAAAAGAAACTTGGGCATTTATTACTTGGACCATATTTGCAATTTATTTACATATTCGAACAAATAAAAATTTGCGGGGTGCAAATTCTGCAATTGTGGCTTTTATAGGCTTTCTTATAATTTGGATATGCTATTTTGGGGTCAATCTATTAGGAATAGGACTACATAGTTATGGTTCATTTACATTAACACTTAATTAAATGGAAAACGAGACTTTATGAATACAAATATAGTATAAGGCAGAAGTAAGTTTTTTATGTTTGTGAGAACCATTTAAATCATGATTTAAATGGTTCTCACAAACATAAAAATTGCCTAATTATAATTCCGATTCTGTCTTTCTTTTTCTTACGTTACATAAAGAAGGCTGCTTTTTTCATTTCATTAAATGAAATGAAAAGAAATCTATCTATAAAAAAAATTGGATAAAATAGCTTCTACTTTCTCAACTGATAGTGAGAGAACGAAATCCGGGTAAATGCCAATACCTATTACTGGTAGAAAGATAGAAGTCGAAACAAACAACTCTCGCGGCCCAGAATCAAAAAAAGAAGAGTTTGTAATGTTAAATAATTTATATCCATAAAACATTTGACGTAACATAGATAATGAATAAATAGGAGTTAAAATCATTCCAATTGCCATTCCAAAAGTAATTAGTATTTTTGGTATTAAAAGATATTTTTGGCTGGTAATTATTCCAAAAAATACTAATAATTCTGCAATAAAACCACTCATGCCTGGTAATGCAAGGGATGCCATGGAAAAACTACTGAAGAGTGTGAATATTTTTGGCATTGGAATCGCTATTCCGCCCATTTCGTCGAGATAAACAAGACGTATTCTATCGTAACTAGTTCCCGCTAAGAAAAAAAGTGCAGCACCAATAAATCCATGAGAAATCATTTGTAAAATGGCCCCATTAAGTCCCGTATCGGTTATAGAACTAATTCCTATAATTATGAAACCCATGTGAGATACAGAGGAATAAGCTATTCGTTTTTTTAAATTACGTTGTCCGGGAGATGTTGAAGCTGCATAGATTATTTGGATTGTGCCTATTATCATCAACCAAGGAGAAAATATAGAATGAGCATGAGGTAATAATTCCATGTTGATCCGAACCAATCCATATGCTCCCATTTTTAATAAGATTCCAGCTAGAAGCATACAAGTACTGTAATGTGCTTCTCCGTGGGTATCTGGTAACCATGTATGTAAAGGTATAATCGGTAATTTGACAGCAAAAGCAATAAAAAATCCAATATAGAATATTATTTCTAATGCCACGGGATACGATTGATTAACTAATGTTTCCAAATTTAATGTTGGTTCGTTGGAACCATATAAACCAACACCCAGAACTCCCATTAATAGAAAAATGGAACCCCCTGCAGTATACAAAATAAATTTAGTAGCGGAGTAGAGACGTTTCTTTCCCCCCCACATGGATAAAAGTAGGTAAACAGGAATTAATTCTAATTCCCACATTATGAAAAAAAGTAAAAGGTCTCGGGACGAAAATAATCCTATTTGGCCACTGTACATCGCTAACATCAGGAAATGGAATAATCGAGAATCTCGAGTAACTGGCCAAGCTGCTAGAGTAGCTAAAGTGGTGATGAATCCCGTCAGTAAAATAGGTCCTATCGAAAGCCCATCGATTCCTAATCTCCAATGGAAATCAAAAAAGTTGATCCATTTATAATCTTCTGCCAGTTGGATTAATGGATCGTCCGGTTGGAAATGATAACAAAATGCATAGGTCGTTAGAAGAAGCTCTAAAATAGAAATACATATGGTATACCATTTAATAACCTTATTTCCTCTATGAGGAAATAAGAAAATTAAAGAACCCGCAAATACGGGCAAAACTACAATGGTTGTTAACCAGGGAAAATAATTCGTGGTAAAGACAAGATACACTTGGGCCAAAAAAACCCGTACCCCAAAAGAAATGGATTTCTTTTGGGGTACGGGTTTTTGTCGGTAAAAAAAATCCAAATATAATAAATGGATTCAAATGGAATTTTCTGAAACGTATCAATAACCTAGACCCATACTGCGCGTTGTTTCATGCCATAAATAAACTCGAACGCTTAAAAAATCTGTTGGACAAGCGGATTCACATCTCTTACAACCAACACAATCCTCTGTTCTTGGAGCAGAAGCTATTTGTTTAGCCTTACATCCGTCCCAAGGTATCATTTCTAATACATCTGTGGGGCAAGCTCGGACACATTGAGTACATCCTATACATGTATCATAAATCTTAACTGAATGTGACATTAGATCTATAATTTTTTTAACTTCATTAATTTTCGATCTAGTTCTAGTAAAGTAAATGAAATACATATTCAATTACCAGACGAATCAATAATTTCCCAGAATTTTTTGAATCAATAGATTTCTGGAGGAGAAATGGAAAAGAGGTCCAAAATATTTTGATTTATTACATTTTTGAAAGTATATCTTAAGGTGCGATATCTAGTAATCTAATTTGAATTGATGAATATTAAAATTTGAATTTCTAGAATATAATTTTCTATAATAAAATAAAAAATACTATACTATTTATTCAATAAATTCGATTGATTGATACGAATTGATTTTCTGTTACGATAAATTGAAGAAACAATAGCCGGTCCAATAGCTGCTTCAGCGGCTGCAATGGCTATAACAAAAATTGAGAAAATGTTTCCTTTTAATTGGCGACTATCAAAAAAATCAGAAAATGTTACAAAATTTAGATTAACTGCATTCAATATAAGTTCAAGACACATAAGAGCCCGAACCAAATTTCGGCTCGTGACTAATCCATAAATCCCGATAGAAAATAAAAAAGCACTCAAAACAAGTACATGCTCGAGTATCATTGACCAACTCCTTAGCAATCTCTATTCATTTCAATATGAACAACAATTAAACCAATTTGATTGACTAGAATGTAACAAGTTAGAATAGAAGAAATTAAGAGCAAAAAAATAGTCTAATAAAAAATTGAACTAAAAGTTTTTAAACCAATTCAAATAGAATTGAATGAAAATGAATATGATAAAATAGAATTTTGATTTGGATTACTAATTTTAAAAATGAATTATTGACGAGCCACGGCAATTGCACCTATTAAAGCAACTAATAGAATTATTGAAATGAGTTCAAATGGAAGAAAAAAATCGGTTGATAAATGAATTCCAATTTGTTGACTAGCATTTATCAAATCTTGTTCGATAATCTGGTTTGATTTTGTAGTCCAAATAATCCCATACCAGGACGTATTTAGAATAGTAAAAATTAATGAAACAAAAAGACTTGTACAAACCAATGAAGTAACCGCGTCCCCAACAGTCCACAGATAAAAATTTTTGTCATATTCTGGACCATTCATGAACATTACAGAAAATATTATTAATATGTTTATAGCTCCCACATAAATAAGAAGTTGTGCAGAAGCTACAAAGTGGGAGTTTGCTAGAATATAGAATAAAGATATACAAACAAGAACCAATCCCAGTGAAAAAGCCGAAAAAATGGGATTGGTAAATAATACTACTCCTAGACCTCCTAATATAAGACCCGACCCCAGAAAGACTAAAAGAAAATCATGTATTGGTCCAGGTAAATCCATTATATGGAAAAGAAGAGATAAAAAAATTGGAATGTTTCATGATCTTATTGACTTGAACAGGAAAAAATAAGTTTATGCGTTCCTAATTGCTAAACCCTAATGTGTATGACTTAATGTGAGTAAAGTAAAATTATTGGACCCATCCCATTCTTTTTTATCTGAAAGGGTAGTTCGCAACTAAAACTATTATAAACAGATTTTAACTAGTTTTAGTTGCGATTTTCACCAATCAATAGGAATAGTGAATAATCGGAATTTCTAGTTATTGAACAATAAAAAAAAAGAACCTTAATAATTGCGAATTGTTTTTCAATCACGAGATTTCTCTTTTGTTTGAGGCGAATTCAAAATTGTTCGAATTGTGTAATCATCCGTTATTGCTATTGGTAAACGACCCATAGCAATTTGATTATAATTTAATTCGTGACGATCATAAGTGGAAAGCTCATATTCTTCGGTCATTGATAAACAATTTGTTGGACAATACTCAACACAATTACCACAAAATATACAAACTCCGAAATCAATGCTATAATTAAGCAACCGTTTTTTTCGAATATCCGTTTCCAATTTCCAATCAACAACGGGTAAATCTATAGGACATGCACGAACACATACTTCACAAGCAATGCATTTATCAAATTCAAAGTGAATTCGACCACGAAAACGTTCCGATGTGATCAATTTTTCATAAGGATATTGAATAGTTACAGGTAAACGGTTAGCGTGGGATAGGGTAATCATAAAACCTTGACCAATGTACCTTGCTGCGCGTATTGTTTGTTGACCATAATTGATGAACCCAGTTACCATAGGGAACATATAGTAAATATCAATAAAAAAATAAGATTTTTTTTCTTTCTCTTGTTTGTGCCAAGTTGTGAATTAAATTATAGTAAATATCAAATATTCTTTTTTTTTAGAATTTATAATGAAAGGAGTTGGGAAGAAGTTGTTAATAATAGATTACCTAAAGAAATAGGTAAAAGAAATTTCCATCCAAGATTTAATAATTGGTCCATTCTCAGTCTAGGTAAAGTCCATCTTGTTGTGATAGAAATGAACAAGAACAAAAAAGTTTTAGCTAATGTAATGAAAATACCAATTGTTGTTCCAAAAACTCCACCTACTTGATTTATTTCAAAAAACTCAGAGATGAATATGTATGGAATAGAGAGATTCCAACCACCCAAGTAAAGAACGGTTACAAATAATGAAGAGATTAGTAGATTTAGATAAGACGCAACATAAAATAAACCAAATTTAATACCTGAATATTCGGTTTGATAACCTGCTACTAATTCTTCTTCTGCTTCTGGTAAATCAAAAGGTAATCTTTCGCATTCTGCTAGAGAAGAAATTATAAAAACAATAAACCCTATAGGTTGCCGCCACAAATTCCATCCCCAAAACCCATATTTTGACTGCGCCTCAACTATATCAACTGTACTTGAACTGTTAGATAATCATAGTCGATGATAAGATCACTCTTGTCATCGCTATTACAGAACCGTACATGAGATTTTCACCTCATACGGCTCCTCAAAAGCCATAAATAAATCTAAGGACTGATTCGATATTCTTTGATCTTGATATGTTTGTAGACTAAATAAAACGAAAATGAATCGAAAAATCCTGAATTAGACCAATGAAATTCTGTCTGCTATACTAGAAAAAGTGCTTCGGAATTGATCTCATCTTTTACTTTAGCTTTGAAGAATTTTCATTTTTTTTTATTGAGTAATAACTTAATCCTTGAATAAAATACGCTTTTACCAATATCAATAAAAACTTCACCTTATTATTTTTGATTCCGAAAAAGAATTTAACATTTATTCATAATTTATGCCATGACAAAAATCTCATTTCTATTAATATAGATATCGGAAAAAGATCTTTTTTTTTGCAATTCCATTTCTATATATTTTTATATTAACATTAGCTATTTTTTTTCGTCCCTCTTATTTCTTTTATTTAGGCTTAAAATAAAAAAGTAAAAGATTACTTCGTTCCTGATAGTCATTCACTTAATCGGTGGATAGGAGCATACTCTGGATCGGAATTTGTGGGAGTACTGCTTGATCATTTCTACCAATTTAAAGCCTCAATTAGTATTTCTTTTATGTAAAAATATCTCTTCGGATAACTTACATAATCTCTATTACAAATCCTTTGTGTACTTTGGTGTTCCTAATCATCCACTCATTTTTGTTCAATCTCTATGGTAATTAATGTCATGTATGGTAATACATATAAAAAAAAGATAGTCAAAACTCCATAGAATTGTTCTTTTCAACCCGCTTCAAGTTATGAGGACTAATTATCCAATCTTGGGGGAAACAAACAACCTTGACTCCTTATGTTTATTTTCGTTTAACCCTTGTACATAGGCAATGAGATTCTCTTTTTTACTGCGAATTTCGAAGCTGTTTTTTTTCACTCATCTAACTATCTAGTTTAGTTTATCAATCCGATCAGTGAATAAAAAAAAAGATGCTATTCAATACATTTCATTTTTATTCTTAGAAACCTAAAAAGAAATGAATGGGGTGAGGGTGAAGACCTATGTCTCAACGAATCACACGTAGAGATATTGATAACACACATAGAGTTAATGGTATTTCATAACTAATTGATTGGGCAGCAGCCCGTAGCCCACCTAAAAAGGAATATTTATTATTTGATCCATATCCTGACATAAGAAGTCCAATGGGAGCAATGCTTGAAATAGCGATCCATAAAAAAACGCCAATACTGAGATCGGCTAGAACAAGGTGAGAACTAAAAGGAATTACTAAATAACTTAGTAGAATTGATATGACTGCTATAGAAGGTCCGATACTAAATAAATATGTATCCCCTCTAGATGGAATAAGATTCTCTTTAAAAAGTAGTTTTGTTCCGTCCGCTAGAGCTTGAAGAATTCCCAAAGGGCCGGCATATTCAGGTCCAATACGTTGTTGTATACTCGCGGATATTGTTCTTTCTAACCACACAATTACTAGTACACCTATTGTGATTCCCAATACGAGAATCAAAATAGGGAAAAGCATCCATATAGTCCCATAAACCTCTTTTAAGGATTCCAATCTGGAAAAAGAATTGATAGCTTGTACTTCTGTTGTATTAATTATCATTTCAACGATCAACTTCTCCCATAATGATATCTATGCTACCTAGTATCGTCATAATATCAGCCAATTTCATTTTTTTAACTAATTGAGGAAGAATTTGCAAATTGATAAAACCCGGGGGGCGGATTTTCCATCTCCAAGGAAAAACGCTCTGATCTCCTATCAAAAATATTCCTAATTCTCCCTTTGGGGCTTCAGCTCTTACATAAAGTTCTTGTTTCGACAATTCAAAAGCCGGAGATGGCTTTTTACTAATGAATCGATATTCAAAATCATTCCATTCAGGATATTTTTTTCTATTAAAGCGTCGGATTTCTAAATTCTCATAGGGACCCCCTGGAATTCCTTCTAGAGCTTGTTGAATAATTTTTATGGATTCGGCCATTTCACCAATTCGTATTAAATAACGAGCTAATGAATCTCCTTCTTTTTGCCATTGGACCTCCCAATCAAATTCGTCGTAACACTCATAATGATCAACTTTACGAAGATCCCATTCTATTCCCGAAGCTCGTAGCATTGGCCCTGATAAACCCCAATTTAGTGCTTCTTCTCCACCAATAATGCCTACGTTCTCAACTCGTTCTAAAAAAATAGGATTTCGCGTAATAAGTTTTTGGTATTCAGTAAGTCCTATTAAAAAATAATCACAAAAATCTAAACATTTATCTATCCATCCATAAGGTAGATCGGCAGCTACTCCTCCAATACGAAAATAATTATGCATCATTCTCATACCGGTAGCAGCTTCGAATAAATCATATATCAATTCTCTTTCTCTGAAAATATAGAAGAAAGGGGTCTGCGCGCCAATATCCGCCATAAAAGGGCCGAGCCATAACAAATGAGAAGCTATACGACTTAATTCCAACATAATTACTCGGATATAGCTAGCTCTTTTAGGTACTTGAATATTTCCCAACTGTTCCGGTCCGTTTACAGTGATTGCTTCTGTGAACATAGTAGCTAAATAATCCCAACGTGTCACATAAGGAAGATATTGTATAATTGTTCGGTTTTCCGCAATTTTTTCCATACCCCTGTGTAAATAACCCACTATTGGTTCACAGTCAATAACATCTTCACCGTCTAAAGTAACGATGAGTCGGAGAACGCCATGCATTGATGGATGGTGAGGGCCCATATTGACTATCATGAGGTCTTTTCTGGAAGTTGGTACAGTCATAGGTTTTTCCCCGATTCATTCTTTACACGAATTCATTTTTCCATGAATTGCTGAAAACAAAAAGAAGTTCATCAAAATTCAAGATCTAATAAATCAAATAATTCAAAACGACTCTTCAAATTAACGTGTTTTTAGTTCTCGAATGTTCAATTGACTTATTAATTCTTTATAACGTACTACATTTTTCTTTGACAAATAAGCCAGTAGTCGTTGGCGTTTTCCCAGAATTTTTCGTAGTCCTCTCTGAGATGAATAGTCTTTTTTGTGCAATTCCAAATGTGAAGTAAGTCTTCGTATCTTATTGGTAAAACAGAATACTTGAAATTCAACAGACCCTCTGTTTTCTTCTTTTTTTTCATCCGAAATAACGGATATGAATGAATTTTTTTTCATAAATTCTTAACCTTCCTTACCTTTTTATTTTTACAAAATATGGAATTTTACCGATCAGTAATAATAATGCCAGCTATTTTAATCTGGTATACACAATAACGTCACAATACCTTATTGATTCATTTTATCAAAGAAACTTAATAAAGAAAATTATGTTGAGTAATTTCTGGATATAATTGATACGTCATCGAATTAGTATCATGTATCGGAATTGAATGTACGACAAGACGTGTGGACCTCTGTTTATCTACCAAATAAATAGGGAATCCATAAGACAAATGCATCATAAACGCATTTTTAATTGTGGATACATATGTATTCTTAATATACTAAAACGACTCCCGTTATTAGTATCAAACCAATAACGATTCATACAAGCTAGATCTTCTAATCGATAATTGGGCCAAAGAAAGAATTTAAATTTTCTAAATGTATTTTTATCTCGATCAAAATCTTTATTTTCATCAAAAAGTTGACTACAGTTTTTTACCCGATTCCCTATTGGGTTTGGATTCACACCATTATTATTCCCTGAATTCAAACAAATTAGAATTCTCAATTCTCTACGACGCCTCGGCGATAAAATATTTTCAGGAGCAACCAAATCAAAATTGTTTTTGTCTCTTTCACCCAATTTTTTTTTATCAACATTTTCACTGTATCTTTTTTGATTATTTTGGTCTTTACTCTTATGAACCAATGAAAGACCTATGGTTTGATACAGAAGAAATTGGCCATCGCCTTTTATAGACAGACGAATCGGTTCAATAAAAAGTATCCCTTTTTTTCGCAAGTTTTGAAGAGTAAGATCTTTCTCATCCAATAGTAGATTCATATTTATTTCTCTTTTTTCTATAGAGGCTATGGCAATTTCTGTTGGATCTATCAATCTAAGCATGAGACAAGATACTTTGATATTATCGAGCACTTTTTGAGTAAAATAATCAGGCCATTTCAATTGAAAAAGCAAATATCTTTTCAGTAATAAAGAAATTCCCGTTTCTGTACCATTCTTGGATTGTTTTTTCTTTTGAGGTTTTTTCATATCTGATCTTATATAATCTTCTTCAATATCTTTTTGTCGATTTGAGAGAACAGATTCAGAGTTTTCTTGAACATATGATCCAAGATCTTCTTTACTTACGAGGTCATTTTCGTCTTCATTCCCATTCTCTAATTCAAATCCAAGATCTTCTTTACTTACGAGTTCGTTTTCGTCTTGATTCCCATTCTCTAATTCAAATCCAAGATCTTCTTTACTTATTAGTTCATTTTCGTCTTGATTCCCATTCTCTAATTCAAAAGATTTTTTTTCATTTAATGGTATAAAAGCATTTTTTTTTTTCTTTCTGTTGATATTTTTATTTTCATTAAAATTTTCACTTACATTATAATTTGAAAAAAGAAGATTAATTGGTATAATCCAAGGTTTCAGTTTATATGCATTATAAAATAAAAAAAATTCGGAGAAAAACCAAGATTCCAGATTTGGTATGAGATGACTTAGTATTTCTTCGTTCATTCCCATCCAATCAAAAAGGTTTTTTTTTTGATCGGATCCCCCGATTTCTTGATAAATTGTACTATAAAAAACACTTTTATTATCAATTTGATCAAGAATTTTAGAATTCTTAGATTTAGTTTTAGTATTCTCATTCATGCTAGTACTGATATCGACCCAGGCCTCAATGTCGACTTTTTTTCTAAGACAAAAATGGAGCATTTTCAAATCAAAATATTTTCTATCTGTATTTTTCTCTATATCCTTAATATTCTTTATTCCTAAATTTTTAGTGATAGAAATATTACACCACATGTCAATTAATTCGTCTTTATTTATGTTGTAATTATAAGCATAAGAGAATTCATCGTTCTTATCTTCATAATAAAAAAAATTATATGATAAAACATCATATCTATAGTTTTTTTTTAAATTATCTTTTTTATCTGGCAAGACCAATAAATCGTTTTCAGAATTATTTGTATTTTTGGAATTAATTAATTGTTCTTTTTGATCTGAATTGCTTTTGTTTTTTTGAAAATTGCTATTTTCAACCTCACAATGTTCAGTTACTCTATTTCGCCATTTTTGTGGTACTAATCGAGACCATTTTATCTGAGGTAAATCGTATTGATAATTATTTTTCAATTTTAACCAGTTTTTCCATTGGTTCATTTCAGAATTCGTAAGTTTTTTAGTCTTTAGCTTGGAATGAGCTATTCCTTGGGTTCCAAAATAATCTTTTATTTCATTTTTAAGAAATAAAGATATTCCACGATACTGAAGGACAGATCTTAACTTAGATAAGTTAAGAATTTTTGCTTGGGATAATTTATAAAATACATAGGCTTGTGACAAAAAAGAAAAATCAGAAATAATTTTCGAATTCTTAGTAAGATTACTATTACTAAGAAAAGGCAAAATTTGGTTTTTTATAGTCGAAATTATATTTTTATTTTGTTTATTAATCCTTTCAGGATTTTTTTCATTATTGTAAATGGATTTATCAATCCAAATTTTTGTTGATTCAAGAAAAAGTTGTGTATTAATTATAGGAATATTAATGATATATAGAAATATATCTACGTATATCCTTTCTCTAAAAAATTTCAAAATATAATTTGATTTACGGATTAATCGAGCATTTCTTCTTTTTAATATTTGACCAATACTTTTTGGCGATTTGAATTTCGTAGTACCATAACGTGTTTGGTTAGGACTAATATTTTTTTTGATATTGTCTTTTGAAATTTTTTCTATTTGATTTTTGATTATCCTTGTTCTATTAGCTAAATCTTTCATTTTTTGTTCTGTCATTGAAGAATTTGTCCGATTTAGGAATCGGGTTTGAATGGATGATTCAATAGCCATATGCCTATTGATTATCGAATCTTTTTCTTTTTTTCTTTCACTAAATTCTTCTCTCAATCCAAATACTAGAATTGGATTTACGGTTGACATTTTTTTTTTTAAACCTAGAAGGATTTCAATAATCCCATTTTTTCTTTCATTTTCTAAGTTTCGAAAAAATAGAATTTTTTTGGCGAGTTCTTTAAAAATAGGTTGAAAAAAAGAAGGGACTTTTCGGGGAGGACCAAAAGGAAGATCAGTTTCCATTCCCAAAACTGTTAAAAAACAAAAATTACGTGTTTTAATTTGTTTGTTTTTTTTTATTATATCTTTACGAGAAAGTCGTATTATAGATCTGTGCCAAGGTTTTAGACGGAAAGGAAAAAATATCTTTATCTGAATACCCTCTGTTAACCAGTTTTTAGGAAATTCGGTTTCGGATAATTCAACACCATTATAGGTACATTTAACATGCATTTCGATATCCCACTCGTTGAAATCTTCAGACCATTCAGCAGGTTGGAATAATAATATACGGCCTATATTTTTTGCTATTATCAATAAAGGCAATACAATATATTTTCGAAGAATTGACTGAGTTACTAACATGAAACCCCTTATTATTTGATTAAATGGAATGCTATCCCAGGTTTCGGCTATTTCTATTCGTTCTTTTTCTTTTTTTTCTTCTTCCCTTCTTTTGGATTGTTTTTGTATCTCTTTCGCCTTTAATTCTTCTTTTTTAGAATCAGAAATATGAAATTTTGCATTTTTTCCCATAAAAATTTTTAAAATTCGTTTAATTAATCTGGAAACAGTAAAATAAAAAAAAGAAGAGTTTTCTATTCTGTCTAAAAAAAGTGGGGAATGTATATTTGCTTGAAAAAATTCCCAAATAACTATTTTACGTCTTTGAACACGCATGGAACCCTTAATTATATCTCGACGAAAATCAGATTGTTCTGAATAACGTATCAAAGCTATTTCGCCTGGTTGCTCCGATGTATCCGCGGTATTAGGGGCCGGATTATCGATATTCTCTTGCTTATCTGTATAAATCACTACACGGTTCCCTTTCCTTGTGCGAATTTGATGCTCCGTCGATATGCCTTTTTCATATTGTCTTATATTTTGTTCTAAATCGTTGATTAATTTGTATGACCAACGAGGAACTTTTTTACTTATTTCTTTTATTCC